TTCGAACCCTCGGTAAACAAAAGCCTACATAGCAGTTCCAATGCTACGCCTTCAACCACTCGGCCATCTCTCCTACATAATGATTAGGATAATGATTATGGCCCCGAAAGCGAGTGAATCACGAGTCAATCCCGATTTGAGAATGAAGATAACTGTCAATGCAACTATTGATGTAATTATTCCAACTGTATTTAGTATCATATATATTAGATTAGATGTTGGATAGGTACGGTACATACAATTAATTCTAACTATAAAAAATAGAATAGAAAAATAGAAAACTTTTAATCATTTAATCAAAGAAAGACCTTTCCTTCGGGGCTGGGGGATAAAGCAATTATTTTATTGTTTTTGTGAAAAACTTTTTCTTAAAAACAATAAAGATATATATCTATTTACTATTTATGTTTGCTGTTTGCGAAGATGACGTTCCCGTCTTTTTCTGATATCTATACCGGCTAAAATCACGGGATTGGAACGACTCGAACACTCGGTCTATCTTTTTTTATGAGTTAAGGCTGTTTTTATGTTATTTCGTACTGTATAATTACTTTTTTTGTAGGATCGTTTTCTCACGAGAGGTAATTAAAAGAAATTTTAAAATGGATTGCTACCTATGCCTAGATCCCGGATAACTGGAAATTTGATTGATAAGACCTTTTCAATTGTAGCCAATATCTTATTACGAATAATTCCGACAACTTCAGGAGAAAAAGAGGCATTTACTTATTACAGAGATGGTGTGATTTGATTTTTTTTATTTACCGCTTCGAGTCTTAGGAGAAAGACACATTAGCCGGGATAGAAAGATTTGAAAAAAACTCTACGTTTATTGAAGGTGAAGTTTCTAAAAAAAAAAATTCCTTCTGTCGTGTATCCCCGATTAATGCAGCCTCAGATGTTTCAATTGTCGATTCTAGCATTGAGCGAAAAGGTTACACCTATGGCTATGGGTTATGTATTGCAGGTTAATCCTGCTCCACTAGTACCACTAGGCGGCATAGAGGAAGAAGCACTACGCTTAGGAATCAACAACACGAAAACTTTGCTATAAATTTCCCCTTTTCCTTATTGGGATCGGGACTAAGAAGAATGGTTGGGACAACAAATATCCATCTCATTCGTGCTTTGGATACCCATATAACCATCGAAGACTGTTGAAGTGACTAATTCCTAGAAATTAAGGGATGTTGAGGACAAAGAAATTGTTGGAGTTAACGTAACATTTTTCTATTTTTATATAGTACCAACATCTTGGATGTTAAGAAACGATCTTTTGCAGGAAGGTTGGCTAGAGATTTCTTGTAAAAACACTAGCCCCGCTCAGTTCATAATGAGAATATTTAACTCCTTTTTGATTCTATGTATTAGGCTTATTATGCACATAAGGGAGGAGCCGTATGAGATGAAAACCTCACGTACGGTTCTGGAACGGAGATTCTTTGAATCGAATAACGACCGTAACGGATGTCTGCTCAATCCGAAGGAAATTATGCGGAAGCTTTACAGAATTATTATGAAGCTATGCGACTAGAAATCGATCCCTATGATAGAAGTTATATACTCTATAATATAGGCCTTATTCACACAAGTAATGGAGAACACACAAAAGCTTTGGAATATTATTTTCGGGCATTAGAACGAAACCCTTTCTTACCACAAGCTTTTAATAATATGGCCGTAATCTGTCATTACGTGCGACTATCTACACTATAGAAAGAAAAAGGAAAGAAAGAGCAAAATCAAAAATCTACTAGTAAAAAAAAATAGGCTTTCTACATATGGCATCGTCCAAAACAACGATTTTTATCAGCTGTAGCAAAGAAAGAAACTTCATAGAAATCGAAATATGAAAAAAGAAATATGCCTAGATACTTTATTCTATGGATAAAGGATCTAATTGATAGAGGAAGCACCGTAAAGATCAATTAGCGAAATTTTTGCCGATACAATAAGAACTGCTTACTTAATGTCATAATATGAGACAAAAGCTAGGAATCCACTTATGTAATGGAGTCGACCCCCTAAAGTATTGAGCAGCGGTGTAGCATCAGATCCCAAAGATAGTAAGCCTTTTCTTTCTTATGAGAGAAGGTCTTTTTCAAAGATTCTATATAAATAGAAATTTCTATATGAAACCGAGATAGTTACCTTTCAGAAAATTGTAATGATAGTAGAACACCTACGCTTTATTCTTTTGAAGGTGGGAGAAAAGATAAAACAAAACGGATTATTATTATTAATATTATTAATTATTATTATTAATAATTAATAAAATCAAACTTCAAGTTTGAAACTCATGTAATTAACCTCTTTTGATTAACTCGAAAAAAAAAAATGGGACATCAAAAGAATTGACTGTCGAGCCGTATGAGTTAGGAAACTCTCAAGTACGGTTCTAAGGGAAGGAATTTACTCGCCTATTCCGACCGAGGAGAACAGGCCATTCGGCAGGGAGATTCTGAAATTGCGGAGGCTTGGTTCGACCAAGCCGCGGAGT